AAGAATATGTTAGTGATTCGTATACAGCATCTCTTTCTTTTATCAACGGCTCCACTAATTGATATGTTTCCACAAAGATTTGAAATTCAATTTCTTGATCTGTATCTTCAATTTTTGGAAACTTATAAAGTTCTTCTGTTAAGCCCTGATCAATGAACCTACAAAATCCTTCAAATTGGATCTGATTCAACCCAGGTATTGTAGACATTCCCCCATTTTCATCCCCGAGCATTTTGAATTTCCCATTTATCAAAAAAATCCCATTCTTTTTTCATTCTTCATCGAATCATATGAATCGATCTAGCAATGATAGAATTTAATTTATATTCTGTTTACTGAATCGCATGAAATTTAACCCAACACGATATATGTATCGAATGTATGAAAAATGAAATGCATATGAGCAAAGGAAGTAAAGATTTGACTCAAATTGGAATTTCTATTTATAACAAACAGATACAAAAGGAAAGGAGTTGATAAATGCCACTTAGATTTTTATTTTAGACTTATGAAATTTTGTATAAAATATCAAAAACAATAATTTCATTTTTACCATTATTATGAGATTACGTATTCCAATTTGATTTTGATTAGATACCAGAAAAATCAAACGGATTCATGATTTGTCCTATTCATTGAGATAAAGATAGAATAATCAGAAAAGAAAATAGAGTTCGTTTTTCTAACACTTCATTTTTTCATGGATTCCTTTGTTCAAAAAAGAATTAGCATAGAACAGAGATATTTTGACCTAATTTTTTTTAGTAGAATCTTTTGAATATGATTGAAGTTCGTAAGAAAAGAGGACGGCTTGTCTTTAGCTTGTCTTTACTAAGCATGTGCAGATATAGCTATGCTGTCTATATATACGATATGTCTTTATTCCGCTTATTTACATTCTATTATATAGAAGCCTTATTTTATTGGGGCTGCGCTATCAAAAATGATATTTTTATTTTCTCTTCAATCTATTCAATGAAAAAATGAAAGACGAGAATTTCTTGAGAAATTCCCTATGAGAAAAAAATCCTATTCAAAGAAAATCCCCATTAAATAACTATACTATACCTGTCTGTGTAACAATTTATGTTTTGGGGTTTACATATACTCAAAATTCCTGTTATAATAAGCATTGGTATTCAAAAAAAAATCAATGCTTATTTGATTGGGTATGTATCTCTTTTTCTTTACTGCTATAAGCAAAGAAAAATAGGTGGGGAGTGGGGCCAAAAATCATTCATCAATTTACAGTCAAATTGAAATCATAATTTCTACTTTTGTAACTGAGAATTCACTTTTGCTTTTTTTTTTTCAATAGAAAAAAAGAGGGAATATTTTCGTCTTTTTTGTATGTATCATTTTGGCGGCATGGCCGAGCGGTAAGGCGGGGGACTGCAAATCCCTTTACCCCAGTTCAAATCCGGGTGTCGCCTGATCAACAAAAAACTCGAAATCAATAGAAATCAACCGTTCTGTTTTTTTTATATAACTCGCCCTACTTTTTTTTTGACTCTGTGCCAGTAATTTCACTATTATATTATTAGTTAACAATAATGGAAAAATTCCTTCAGATTTTATTCGTTTCATATTTATAGAGATAGGGGACATAATTCACATGGATATAGTAAGTCTTGCTTGGGCTGCTTTAATGGTAGTCTTTACATTTTCCCTTTCACTCGTAGTATGGGGAAGAAGTGGACTCTAGACGTATTACTCGTTTTATAATCAGATTGAGGAATCAAACTGTATCAATTTTTTTTTCTAAATGGTTTTGCAAAGCCTTTTATTTGAAATTCACCGTATCAATTAAATTATTTAATTAATTTTTATTAGTCTTCCTTTTTAGATTTAGAAATTTTTTGGTTCTAATGTAGTAAGGTATTCTATGACTAATAGAGATAAATAATATTTCAATCAAACAAATATTTCAATAATTCCCATCTTCGTATTCCGAGAATCTAAAAGGATATGGATGGTAGACAATAAAAAAAAAAGAAATAAAAAATTATTTCTCAATTTTCTATTTCGATGAACCGTCCCTTACCAGAGTTATATATGGGCAATGAGGGGCAAGGAAACCCCACCTTTTTTTTTCATTTTATTTCCCCCTTTTTTGTTCAAATGGAAAAGACAGAACTCTTTTGATCATCTGTTAACTCTTCAATCAATTACTTCTTGTAATTTTTAATATAAAAAAGAGATTTTTTGATTTTCTTTTTTTATTATTAATAATATATATTCCATTTTTCTTTCCTTCATGGATTTGATTCTTTTTTTGATGGATACCGTCATAGAGAAACTAATAAGAAATCCGGGAATTAAAAAATGGCAAGACAAAGTCTTGCGATTTTTTCAGATTGAAATAAAGACAACTAAAATCAAACAAAGAAATAAAATTGAGATAGGACGGCGATCACATATATTTAATTGATATCGACATCTATGAAGATAGATATTAAAAATTGATCTATATTAAGTTTGGATCTTAATACATTACAACTTTATACATTCCTAACATTCCTAGAATTAGAATAGTATAGTATGATAGAAAGAAATATCTGAATCTTTCTACCATACTATACTAATGATAAGAAGTCAAGTTTTATTCAAATTAATTGCCTTGGCTGACTGTTTTTACATATATTATAAGTAAAAAAGCAGTAGGAACTAGAATCAACAGCGCAGTAGCAATAAATGCTAGAATATTTACTTCCATAATTTCCCCCCTTTTTTTTTACTTCGCAATAACTCGGGATTTAATCCCATAGAGATGAAAATCACTTGTAAATTCAATGCAATGAATTACATTTTAATGACATCGAATCGGATCAATATCATCAATAACAATATCTAAACTATCAAATCAATTCACCGTCGAGAATTTAATAGTATAACATAGGAAGATCTTTTATCCACACCAAATCAAAAATTTGTGATTCCTGGTCCAAACAAAAGAATTCGTTTCCTTTATTGATTTTCCTTTATTGATATTGTTATTCTTTTCCGCTCTTTCTTTTCTATAACCAATTGCCCCCTTTCCTTGTACAACCATCTAATGAAGTATCATCTGACTACTTTTCCGCTTCCAATGTTTAGAAAAAAAAAAACCAAGCAAAAAAGAGAAAATATAAATTCCATTTATACGTCTATGTACCCGATAAAAATACCAAACATATGACACTCTATTTTCTTTTTTTTATCCGCCGGGGTCGGGACTGACGGGGCTCGAACCCGCAGCTTCCGCCTTGACAGGGCGGTGCTCTGACCAGTTGAACTACAATCCCAGGTAAATAAAAAAGTGTGCAGCATACACATATTAATTATATTGTTAATAGATAATGAAAGCCATTTTTTTTGATTTAGAACGGATTCCTAGTTACTAGGAATCCGTTTTTTTCATTATTGTCAAATCAATAAAATCGAATCGATCGATATCCATTTTTCAATGAAAATAGTCTTTTTTTCTTTACTCTTTTCATTAAACTTTATACACTTAATCATCCTGATATGGATCTAGATCATTAGCAAGGGCAGAATTTATGGGAACAAATAAAAATAAATAAAGCAAATAAAAAGACGGTAGGGATGGATATATCATAAAATTGGACTTTTTTCCTTTTATTGGGCCGAGCTGGATTTGAACCAGCGTAGACATATTGCCAACGAATTTACAGTCCGTCCCCATTAACCGCTCGGGCATCGACCCAGGAAGAATGAATTCTAGGGTTATTGATAATCCATGATCAACTTTCTTTCGTAGTACCCTACCCCCAGGGGAATTCGAATCCCCGCTGCCTCCTTGAAAGAGAGATGTCCTAAACCACTAGACGATGGGGGCATACTTGGCTGACTGCCATTATACTATCCTCATAGTATGAGGAGTTTTTTAAAAATTGTCAATGGAATGATATGACTAGATATGAAAGCTTTTTCCATCTTTTATGATTCCATTTTTATTCGTGATTTAGACTCGTGAATCATTCATTTTCATCGCCACTCTATTCTATTAGATCTAGAAATATATTCTATAAAAAAATGAGAAATTGAGATAATTATATTCTCTTAGAAAATTCTATTAAATAATACTCATAATACGAAATATAGAATTCTTTAGGTAAGTGATTGGTCTGACATAAAATAAAAATAAAAAAGTGTGTGTGTTTTTCTAAAAAAGGTTTGGTTGAGGGGACAAATCAAATATCTTCATTACCTATACCAATATTTTGATAAACTAATTTGGATCTCTGTCGAATTGCTAAGGTACATGTATCAATCAACTGAATTTCATTTTGTTCTGATAGAAGAATTTTGGTCAGTGTTGAAACAATTTATTGCATTGATATTTATCAAATCTAATATCAATAAACAAATTGCACCCTATTTACTTACTTTTAAGTAAATTAGAATCGCATTACTGAATGAACTAGTAGATACTACGAGTCTACTGCATATACTTATATATATAGATATTATACGTCTACTGATTCATTCAGTAATTGAATCAAATGGCCCTTTTAACTCAGTGGTAGAGTAACGCCATGGTAAGGCGTAAGTCATCGGTTCAAATCCGATAAGGGGCTTTTCTTTTTTTTCCTAAACCTCCAGTACAATGGTAGTATTCATATTGAAAGGAAGAATAAAAGTGTTGTTGATATTTGTAATAAAAAACCAAAGCAAATAAGTATAATAGTTTAATTAGAAACTATAGCATTTTTTTTTTTTACTAATATCTAATCTAATAGGCTATCATTCTAATGAGCTAGATTGGAGTTAATTAGAAAAGAAAATGGAACGTTTGTTTATTATAATGAATAATAAGAAGTCGTCGTTTGAATTAACAAATTACAAATATATATGGATTTCTTTTTATTTTCGATTAAATTATTACAATCTATTGTAAAGAATTGTAAAGATTAGAAATCTACAAAATAAGAAAAAGTTAAGTAGATCTAACCCATTAAATCGTGGCTATATCCACTATTCTGATAGTAAAATTTAAT